TTGGTCCCGAGCGTCTACCATTATACCTACAATGATCGGGCATACTATTGCTATCCATAATGGAAAGGAGCATTTGCCTATTTATATAACGGATCGTATGGTAGGACATAAATTGGGAGAATTTGCACCTACTCTAAATTTCCGGGGGCATGCGAAAAATGATAATAGATCTCGTCGTTAATAATTAATTAAAAAATAATAAAATTAAAATGTAGATGCTTATCGTTCATTAATGAGAGGTAAACCCTTATGATAAAGAAGAGAAAGACGAACCGATATACAGAAGTATACGCTTTAGGCCAACATATATGTATGTCTGCTCACAAAGCGAGAAGGGTAATTGATCAAATTCGTGGGCGGTCCTATGAAGAAACACTTATGATACTAGAACTCATGCCTTATCGAGCATGTTATGCCATTTTAAAATTGGTTTATTCTGCAGCAGCAAATGCTAATCACAATAAGGGTTTCAACGAAACAAGTTTAATCATTAGTAAAGCCGAAGTCAACGAGGGCACGACTGTGAAAAAATTAAAGCCTCGAGCTCGCGGACGGGGTTATCCGATAAAAAGATCCACTTGTCATATAACTATTGTATTGAAAGATATATCTTTAGATGAAGAGGAAGAAATAGCTAAAACTAAAAGCTATAAATTAGAGCTAAGGAATAGGAATATTTAAAGGAAGAATATTCTATATTATAAAAAATACGCTATATTAATATTATGTTATGCTTAAAAAAAACCGAATGGATAAAAAAAAAATACACACAGATATGACGTTTCACGATATATATAGTAGTGGGGGATTATGGGACAAAAAATAAATCCACTTGGTTTCAGACTTGGTGCAACCCAAGGTCATCATTCTCTTTGGTTTGCACAACCCAAAAATTATTCAGAGGATCTACAAGAAGATCAAAAAATACGAGATTGTATCAAAAATTATGTACAAAAAAATATGAAAATATCCTCTAATGTCGAGGGAATTGCACGTATAGAGATTCAAAAAAGAATCGATTTGATTCAAGTCATAATCTATATGGGATTCCCAAAATTATTAATAGAAGACAGGACTCGAAGAATCGAAGAATTGCAGATGAATGTACAAAAAGAACTCAATTGTGTAAACCGAAAACTTAACATTGCTATTACAAGAATTGCAAATCCTTACGGGCACCCTAATATTCTTGCCGAATTTATAGCCGGGCAATTAAAGAATAGAGTTTCATTTAGAAAAGCAATGAAAAAAGCTATTGAATTAACTGAACAGGCTGGTACAAAAGGAATTCAAGTACAAATTGCAGGGCGTATCGACGGAAAAGAAATTGCACGTGTTGAATGGATCAGAGAGGGTAGGGTTCCTCTACAAACCATTCGAGCTAAAATTGATTATTGTTCCTATGCAGTTCGAACTATCTATGGGGTATTGGGCATCAAAATTTGGATATTTGTAGACGAGGAATAATAAGAACTTACTTGACTTGTATTTAGTTCTATCTGGTGATAAAACAAAAAATGGTAAATTCTTTCATTCTTTATTCTGTTAAATAAAAAAAATGAACAATTCTATAAGGTTGAATAAAAATTCGATTAATCGTTTGATATAATTGCTATGCTTAGTGTGTGACTCGTTGGTTTTTTTTAGGATTAAGGATTCAAAAAAATGGACCGGCCTGTAGTACGAAATGATAACTATAGAACTAATAACCAACTCATCGCTTCGCATTATCTGGATATAAAGAACCAGTCAAGATATGATATATGAGTCATATCATTGTAGCAACTAAAATATTTTTTGCATAAACAAAAAAGAAAAACCAATCTGATTATGAGTTGTAAAGCAATAAAAGTATACAGATAAATGGAAGGGTGAGAGAAAGATAGAAAAAAAAAAATATCAATGATATATGATTCCAATATGTAAGGTCTATGAGACATCTCATATAAAGGGAATGTAATAAAGCATCAATACTGATTGATCCATAATTAGACAAATACATGCATAGAACAAAAAATAAGGAGCCCCGAGACAATAAAGACTGAGAAAGTTGACTCAAGAATAAATTTTATTAGGGGCTCCGTTGTAGAATTCAGACCTAACCATTAATCGCGAAGTGGTGGGAACGACAGAACCTGTGAATGCATAAGATTCTATTGAAAACGAATCTTAATGATTCATTGGGTAGGATGGCGGAACGAACCATAAACCTATTCATTTATTCTGAGAGGTCGTGTTATAGACTAATCTTACAACTGAATGTTGAAAGAGTAAATATTCGCCCGCGAATTTTTTTTTTATTTCTAAATTTTAGTCGATTCGATATGATAATAAAAGGCAAAACAAAATAAAGATTCATTATAACGTTATACCAAAATGACATTATCTATAAATAGAATACGTGTTTAATTATATATTAAATATATATTAAAACACAATAAATTTTTTATTTATAATATATTAGATAAAATTTAAAAGAATCCCATTATTCCGTATTCCGTATATTATTCAACGCGTATATTATTTTTTAATCGTTTAATTCGCGAGGAGCTGGATGAGAAGAAACTCTCATGTCCAGTTCTGTAGTAGAGATGGATGGAATTGATAAACAACCATCAACTATAACCCCAAAAGAACCAGATTCCGTAAACAACATAGAGGAAGAATGAAAGGAATATCTTATCGAGGTAATCGTATTTGCTTCGGTAGATATGCTCTTCAAGCGCTTGAACCCGCTTGGATCACATCTAGACAAATAGAAGCAGGGCGGCGAGCAATGACACGAAATGCACGCCGCGGTGGAAAAATATGGGTACGCATATTTCCAGACAAACCTGTTACAGTAAGACCTACAGAAACACGTATGGGTTCGGGGAAAGGATCTACCGAATATTGGGTGGCTGTCGTTAAACCCGGTAGAATACTTTATGAAATGAGCGGAGTAGCAGAAAATATAGCCAGAAGGGCTATTTCAATAGCGGCATCAAAAATGCCTATACGAACTCAATTCATTCTTTCGGGGTAGGAATGTAGAAACAAAGGAAAGAAGTTTTTGGGATGAATTGCAGGTTTCTTTTTTTGTTTTGAACAAATAATATTTCTTTTTTTTATTTAGACCTTTGCTTTGCATTGAAAAATAAAAAACCAATAAAAAAAAAAATGATATGATTCAACCCCAAACCTATTTGAATGTAGCGGATAACAGCGGGGCCCGAAAATTGATGTGTATTCGAATCATAGGAGCTAGTAATCGACGATATGCTCATATTGGTGACATTATTGTTGCTGTAATCAAGGAAGCAGTACCAAATACACCTCTAGAAAGATCAGAAGTGATCCGAGCTGTAATTGTACGTACTTGTAAAGAACTTAAACGCGACAACGGTATGATAATACGATATGATGACAATGCTGCAGTTGTTATTGATCAAGAAGGAAATCCAAAAGGAACCCGAATTTTTGGCGCGATCGCCCGGGAATTAAGACAGTTAAATTTCACTAAAATAGTTTCATTAGCACCTGAAGTATTATAAGGGAAGACCGTACATAATATAGTATTTGAATGAAACCAATTAATTAGTAGATTGTTTATATATCACGTATATACCTTTAATAATTCATAAATATAAATAAAGATAAATAAAAAAGAAAGAGAGCATGTTGATTATATCAAAATTCGGGGGCAACAAAAATCTTAGTTTATCATGAGTAAAGACACTATTGCTGACATAATAACCTATATACGAAACGCTGACATGAATAAAAAAAGAACAGTTCGAATACCATCTACTAACATCACTGAAAATATTGTTAAAATCCTTTTACAAGAAGGTTTTATTGAAAACGTGAGAAAACATCAGGAAAGCAATAAATATTTTTTGGTTTTAACCCTACGACATAGAAGAAATAGGAAAGGACCGTATAGAACTGTTTTAAATTTAAAACGGATCAGTCGACCCGGCCTACGAATATATTCTAACTATCAACGAATTCCTAGAATTTTAGGAGGAATGGGAATTGTAATTCTTTCTACTTCTCGAGGTATAATGACAGACCGAAAGGCTCGAATAGAAGGAATCGGAGGAGAAATTTTGTGTTATATATGGTAATCTTTCTGATAGCCGAATTATAGGCGGAACTTTCATATTTGTCATATTTGTGAAAAAAGAGAAGAGAAAGGGTATAATATTACCCCTCTTACATTAGTTGATACTTCAAAGCGGTTTTATCTGGAATGAAACAAAAAAAAATGGATTCATGTTACTGAACAACTTACTACTGGTATGTATCTTCTGGGTTCGTTTAAATAATGAAAATCTGATTCGGTTTTTTTTTCGGAAAGGATTCGACGTAGTTTTTTTTATACGTATAATATCAGGAAATAGAATAAAATTGAGGTAAGTCCTTATGATTCAACCAAAGTACTTATAATTTATAGACTCCAAAGCAAGGACTCGAATGATTCGGCGGTTTTTTCAATTTAAACATTCTTTCGTGGGGATACAATTCGAAGTTAAAAATTTCAAGAAACTTATTCTCTTCCAATAAGTCAATTCGGATAAATAAAAGGAATGAGAAATATGAAAATAAGGGCCTCTGTTCGTAAAATTTGTGAAAAATGTCGATTGATCCGTAGACGGGGACGAATTATAGTAATTTGTTCCAACCCGAGACATAAACAAAGACAAGGATAATCTTTCTAAAACAAAAAAGACTCTCGAAATCTAAAGGACCCTTACAGATGTACAAATAAATAAGTAAAAAAAAATAAGGATCTGTTTTGACATGAAATGGATATATCCATATATCTCTGATTTATATTTATGAGATGATAAAATATGGCAAAACCTATACCAAAAATTGGTTCACGTAGAAATAGACGTATTGTTTCACGTAAGAATGTGCGTAGAATACCAAAGGGAGTTATTCATGTTCAAGCAAGTTTCAACAATACTATTGTGACTGTTACAGATGTGCGGGGTCGAGTAATTTCTTGGTCT